AAAATCTCGGATTTTTTAGTTCATAATGTATTTCATGAATCTAAGTGGAATAAGCAAAGTGGATTCCTTGTTGGTTAGTCGAGTTCCAATGAAAACCACACAATTGAAGGAAATGTCCGAATTTGCTATTTAGAAAATCAATAAACTACGGTTTTGTGGTTCTAGATATCGGATTCAACGGAAACAATTACAGCAGTAGGTAGGGGGGGGAAATCAAAAAACAAGTCGAGCAAAATTATACAAAGTTATATACAAGTTGCTACCCCCCCCACGCAGTTCTTCTGAATTTCGTTTGATTAGACGGAAGTTACTTAAAAACTTCCGCTTTCTTTAAAAGATTCTGAACAGTTCCTGTGGGTTGAGCACCTTTTTCAAGGAAATATAGAATAAGAGGAACGTTTAAATAAGTTTGATTCTTCATTGGATCATAAAACCCCACTTTTCTAAGATCTTTTCCTTCTCTTCGGGATCGAACATCAATTGCAACGATTCGATAGATGGCTCATTGGGATAGATGTAGATGACCAACATCCCCCCTAGAACCGTATAGGAAGTTTTCTCCTCGTACGGCTCGAGAAAAATGATTTGCTTCGAAGTTTTGTCTATGTATGCAATTCTAATAAATTAAATGACAAATGGGCCTAGAAAATCAATTAGACTCTGATTTCAGTCTTTTTTACTTCCTGAAAAGGAAAAAGAAACCATTCGTACTCATAACTCAAGTTGGATAACTCTCAAATAGCTCAAAGGAAAAATCTTTAGTCACTTTCATTTATTGAGTGGTCTTTAACCCCTTTTGTTTTGTTTGTCTTTTGTCTCGTTTCAAATTCTATTTGGATTCTTTAGTCTGATCCAATTAGTAAGACTATCGAGACAATTAAAAAGGTCTTTCCTTGTTCTTAGATCCTTTATCCTTATTTTAAATCATTGGGTTTAGACATTACTTCGGTGCTTCTTAATCCTTTCAAAGTGGCAGCAACATACCCCCTTTTTGATTTCTTTCTATCAAAGAATCCTACGGACAGTTGATTCACGTGTGATACACTTTGAATCGAAAAAGTTTGCTAAATTCTAACAAGTCTTGCTTTTGAATTGGAAACTTGCTCGAATTGGATCCTTTCGATTTCTATATATGGAAGATACGTTTACGAAGTTGTTCCGATTAATTGGCATTAACCCTAGATCCTTGCCCCCGAGAAATGAATTAATCTTTTCTATTCGAGCTTCATCGTGGACTATTTACAACCCAACAAAAAATCGAGTGTAACAGAACAAACAATGTCGAGCCAAGAGCACTCTCATCCTTAGATAAATCGAAAATGGTGGATGGAAAAATCCACAACGGATCGTGTCCTTCAAGTCGCACGTTGCTTTCTACCACATCGTTTCAAACGAAGTTTTACCATAATATTCCTCTAATTTGGAACCGGTATGGAATTGATTCAATTATGGAATCATGAATAGTCATTGGTTCAGTTGTACATAGACATCGTAATCTAGGCTTTTTCTTCTATATATGATATATGATATGAAACGATTTTTCTGAAAAAGTCTTAGCAAGACAGCATCTTTCACATACATAAATAATATATAGATAATAGCAAGAAATCGAAATATATAAACGAATAACTTTTTTAATCTGCATCTTCAAGTGACTCAACAGGATAGATTAAACGATTTCCTACTTTTTGAGTACCAAATAAAGATTCCACTTACAAGCAATCATTAAAAATATTTAATAAAAATAGTTCTAATTGAAATTGAAAAAGTTTCCTATTTAGACATCATTATTATTATTTAATTTGATTATTTAATTTGAAGAAAATTGGACAATAAGCATGACGTTTGATCTTCATAGGAAGATAAGTCTTTCTTTTTGAATTGACTCATCACTGATTTAATTTTAAATAGATAAAAGAAAAACGAAATCCAATTTTTTTTCATGAGATGGATAAAAAAATGATCTAAGTTAAGATTTGAATCTTTATTCTTTTCGTCTGATTACGAAAATAAAAAAAATAAGGAGGGTTTTTCGTATCTATCAGATAGACTGAAGAGTTGTCACTGTTACTGTTATAGATATTCTATAATATTAAGGTATCAAAAATCTTTTTCACAAAAACCGAAAAATTATTGTCATTGAAATAGAACATACCATATAAACGAAACATTTCCTCATTTTATATATTTTAGATGATATATATTTATAGATTTTGTTTAACATGGGATTAAGTAATATTTCACAATAATCGACTCTTATCATAAAGTGAATATAAAGGGTGATAGGGGAAATCACCCCTGCCTCAATTGTTCTGTAGATTTCCAATTTTTACTTAGAGCCAAACACGAAATACCTAAATAAAATGAGATTCAAAGAAAATATATCGGCTCCATAACATATTTCTATATGATATGTAACTTGATCATTTGTTAATGAGATTCGAACAGACACAGATATTAAAATGAATACGGATTTACTCCTATCCACTGACCTACTTCTTTCTATAGTCATAATGGAGCATAAAAAAATGGATATGTACTGGGACGGAAGGATTCGAACCTCCGAATGGCGGGACCAAAACCCGTTGCCTTACCACTTGGCCACGCCCCATTTCAATTTTTAATCTACACTAAGAAACAATAATATTGGTATTGGTTGTTTGTCAACTCCAGTCCAAATATCTCCAAATATCTATATATCTATAGAATAGATTGGTACTAGGATTTTGATACATATAGATATAGAATTCAACTTAATTTATTGATCATTACATAGAATTCAATTAAGATATTGTATGAAAGTATGATTTCTTCTATTCTCCTTTGAGAATTGGAGGATTTTTGATTGGGTGGGTTCAAAGAAAAAGAAGGATTTTTTGTCTACCTTACTTACTTTCTTCCTTGTTCCTTATATCAAAAACTCAATCAAAATGCAATTATCTCCAAGAACAAAATGTCTGTTATGCTTAATATCGTTAGTTTGATCTGTATTAATTCTGCCCTTTATTCGAGTAGTTTTTTCTTCGGCAAATTGCCTGAAGCGTATGCTTTTTTGAATCCAATCGTAGATGTTATGCCAGTCATACCTGTGCTTTTTTTTCTCTTAGCTTTTGTTTGGCAAGCTGCTGTAAGTTTTCGATGAGATCCTTAATAATAATATCTTAGAAAATGCATGATTTCTTCGAGAAAAATTCTAACAATTGAGAAAATCAGATAAGTTTTAGAGTATGAATCCTAGATTAGCACACTGAAATTCTTGGATAGTCGCCATAAATCCGGCTTACCCCCATTTCCTCATTTTTGACCCCCTTTCCAGTGAAAGACCCTAACCCCATTAGGGTCTCCCACAATATCGAATTGTGGAGTGGTGTCAAAATAGGATATGTGGTAGAAAAATGGAAGATCTATTCTCTTTTTTTTTCCAAAAAATCATCTTGGAGATTGTGTAATGCTTACTCTGAAACTCTTCGTTTATACCGTAGTGATATTTTTTGTTTCTCTCTTTATCTTTGGATTCCTATCTAATGATCCGGGGCGTAATCCTGGACGTGAAGAATAAAATCCAAAGGGTTTTCCTTGGGAAATTTTCAAATTTTCTTAGGATTTTATCTATTCCACACGCTTAACTAAGATTTTCAAAATTGAAAAATAAAATAAAGCAAGTCATTAACGGAAACGGAAAGAGAGGGATTCGAACCCTCGGTACAAATAACTCGTACAACGGATTAGCAATCCGACGCTTTAGTCCACTCAGCCATCTCTCCCAATTGCAAAAGATAATTACTACATTATATTACACATAATGTAAGGAGTCTTTCTCTCTCTTTTTTCTCTATTCTAAAAGAGGGGCTCGAGCCCGCCACTAATCGAACTAAAGAAAAATAAGGAAGACCTCCTTGTGTTGATTTTGTTCGAAAGGTCCTTGTTATTCTGATGGCCTGGCCTGGTCAGTACCTAGCCGGGCCTTTTTTTTTTTGTTCTAACGAATTATAAATAAATAATGATTTATCTGATATCTGATTTGAAAACACAAATATTTTTTTTTATTATATTATTATATTCAATTGAATATTTTATATTCAAGCAACAACAAAAAGAATCAAAACTGTTTCCATTTTTTTTCTTGTTATATTTTATTTCATTTTCCGAACTAAAAAAGAAACTATAGATTCTGGACAATGCATTTTTCTGTTATGATTGTAGTGTTTTTTTTCGATCCGTATCTATCTTCTTTCAGCAAAAAAGAAAACTTTAGTTATTTAATTGAAATTAAATGAAGCCTCTTTTCCGAATCTCATTAAATTTTTATCTACCCACGAAAAAGTTCAACACTCCAAGTTTGATGATTCTTTGATGATCCTATCTTGATCATGCTCAATTATCTTGTTCGACAAAAGCTCCATTTGTATACAATAATCATATTGTAGCGGGTATAGTTTAGTGGTAAAAGTGTGATTCGTTCTATTAGCCCTTTAATAGTTAAAGGGCCTTTCGGTTTTATTCATATTCCGATCAAAAACTTTTTTTCTTAAAAGGATTTAATCCTTTACCTCTCAATGATAAAGTCGAGAAAAAAATACACATTCTCGTGATTTGTATCCATAAGTCACTTATAAATTGAAAAGTTGGATTATGAAATTGCGAAACATAATTTTTGAATTGGATCAAGACTTCCAATTGAATAAGTATGAGTAAAGGATCCATGGCTGAAGATAAAAAGTCAATTTCCAATCGTAACTAAATCTTCCATTTTTTTTGGATGTCTAAAGAAAGAAATTGAAGCAAAATAGCTATTCAACGATGTCTTTGGTTTACTAGAGACATCGCCATATTGTTTTAGCTCGGTGGAAACAAAATCCTTTTCCTTAGGATCCTCTCAAATAGAAATAGAGAACGAAGTAACTAGAAAGATTGTTAGAATCACCTTCTTCTAGAAGGATCATCTAGAAAGCAATTCATTTTGTTTGTATTCAGACAAAAAGCTGACATAGGTATTATGG